TTCTCCTTTCTCAGAAAAGGGGGACATTACCAAAGTAAAAGATTACTTCGTTCTTGATAGTTATTTACTTAATCAGTGGATAGGAACATACTCTGGATCGAAATCATGGGGAGTACTTCTTAATCGTTTCTACTAACTTAAAGCCCCAATTGGAATTCCTTTTAGGTACATCCTGTTGGATAATTTACAGAATCTCCATTACTAATCCTTTGCGTATCTTGGTCTTCCTAACCATCCACTCATTTTTGTTAACCTCCCATTATGGTAATACATCTATGTTAATAGATAGTAAAAACTCCATACAGTTGATCTTTTGAACCCGTTTCAAGCCATGATGCCTAATCAACCAATCTTGGGGTAAACAGTCTCGACTGCTTTGCTTATATTTACTTTCATTTCATTCTTGTACATAGGAAATGAGATTCAATCCCTTTAACTGCAAATTCAAAAGCCGTTTTATTTCACTCATATAACTATCTGGTTTAGTTCATCAACCCGAATTCTGAATAAAAAAAGAAAATATATATATTCAACTCATTTAACTTTCTTACTAGAAAGAAAAGAAATAGGGGAAATTTGATGTCTCACCGAATCACACGTAGAGATATTGATAATACACATAGAGTTAATGGTATTTCATAACTAATTGATTGAGCAGCAGCTCTTAAACCACCTAAAAAGGAATATTTATTATTTGATCCATATCCCGACATAAGAAGTCCAACGGGAGCAAGACTTGAAACAGCGATCCATAAAAAAACACCAATACTAAGATCGGCTAGAATAAGGCGATAACCAAAAGGAATTACTGAATAACTTAGTAAAATGGATATGACTGCTATGGATGGTCCGATACTGAATAAACGAGTATCCCCTCTAGATGGAAAAAGATTCTCTTTGAAAAGTAGTTTTACCCCATCTGCTAGAGCTTGAAGAATTCCCAAGGGGCCGGCGTATTCAGGTCCAATACGTTGTTGTATCCCTGCAGATATTTCTCTTTCTAACCAAACAATTACTAGTACACCTAGTGTGATTCCTAATACAAGAGTCAAAATAGGGACAAGCACCCATATGATCCCATAGACTTCTTTTAAGAATTCCAATCTGGAAAATGAATGGATGGCTTGTAGTTCTGTTGTATTATCAATTATCATTTCAACGATCAACTTCTCCCATAATGATATCTATACTACCTAGTATCGTCATAATATCAGCCAATTTCATTCTTTTAACTAACTGAGGCAGAATTTGCAAGTTGATAAAACCCGGTGGGCGAATTTTCCATCTCCAAGGAAAAACACTCTGATCTCCTATCAGAAAAATTCCCAATTCTCCTTTTGGTGCTTCGACTCTTACATAAAGTTCTTGTTTGGACAATTCAAAAGTTGGAGAAGGTTTTTTACTAATAAATCGATATTCAAAATCATTCCATTCAGTATCTTTTACTCTATCAAAGCGTCGGATTTCTAAATTCTCAAAGGGCCCCCCTGGAATTCCTTCCAGAGCCTGTTGGATAATTTTTATGGATTCTGTCATTTCACCGATTCGTACTAAATAACGAGCTAATGAATCCCCTTCTTTTTGCCATTGAACCTCCCAATCAAATTCGTCGTAACACTCATAATGATCAACTTTACGAAGGTCCCATTGTATTCCGGAAGCTCGTAGCATTGGTCCTGATAAACCCCAATTTAGTGCTTCTTCTCCTCCAATAATGCCTACGCCCTCAACTCGTTCTAAAAAAATAGGATTCCGTGTAATAAGCTTTTGATATTCAGCAACCCCTGTTAAAAAATAATCGCAAAAATCCAAACATTTATCTATCCATCCATGAGGTAGATCAGCAGCTATTCCTCCAATACGAAAATAATTATGCATCATTCGCATACCGGTGGCAGCTTCGAATAGGTCATATATCAATTCTCGTTCTCGAAAAATATAGAAGAAAGGGGTTTGTGCCCCAATATCTGCCATAAAAGGACCAAGCCATAACAAATGGGAAGCTATACGACTCAACTCCAACATAATGGCTCTGATATAGCTAGCCCTTTTAGGTACTTGAATATTGCCTAGTTGTTCGGGTCCATTTACGGTTATTGCTTCTGTGAACATAGTAGCTAAATAATCCCAACGTGTTACATAAGGCAAATATTGTATAATTGTTCGGTTTTCCGCAATTTTCTCCATTCCTCTGTGTAAATAACCCAATATTGGTTCACAGTCAATAACATCTTCACCATCGAGAGTAACGATAAGTCGAAGAACACCATGCATTGATGGGTGGTGAGGACCCATATTGACTATCATGAGGTCTTTTCTTGTAGTTGGTGCAATCATAAGTTTTTTACCGAGTCATTCTTCCATGAATTGCTGAAAGTAAAAAGAAGTTCATCAAAATTGAAACGCATAAGTTTAAATGATATCACTCTTTAAATTAACGAGTTTTTATCTCTCGAATATCCAACCGATCAATTAATTCTTTATAACGTACTCTATTTTTTTTTGACAAATAAGCCAGTAATCGTTGACGTTTTCCCAAAATTTTTCGCAAACCTCTCTGAGATGAATAGTCTTTTTTGTGCAATTCCAAATGTGAAGTAAGTCTCCTTATCTTAGTGGTGAAACTGAATACTTGAAATTCAACAGACCCTCTGTTTTCTTCATTTTCTTTTTGAGAAATAACCGAAATGAATGAATTTCTTACCATAAAAAAAAGCCTCCTCTCCCTTTTTACAGATATGGATTTTACCGATCAGTAATAATAATGTCATTTATTTTAATGTGGTATATACAATAATCTAATTCAAATTTCTTTATGAACTCCTAATTTTATCAATTCAAATGAATCAATCCAATTGAAAATTAGATTTAGATAGGGAGAGAAAAGGATTGGCACATTTTCGTATTCACAAAAGCGAAGAATTTAGACCTAAAATGAAGAGGGTTCTGTTGATTCATTTCTAGATCGAATTGATACATTATTCATTTAGTATTGGATATTTAGAATGAAATGTAAGACAGGACGTGTGATGTGTGTATTTATTTGCTTTCATATATCCTATATAGTAGAGGATATATAGGAAAAATGTACTATCAACGAATTTTCAATCGTGGATACAAATGTATCCTTAACATACTGAAACGACTGCCATTATTGGTATCAAACCAATAGCGATTCATACAAGCTAAATCTTCTAATCGATAATTAGGCCAAAGAAAGAACTTCAATTTCATTAATTGATTTATCTCTCTATCAAGGTGATTACTGTCACCTAGAACTTGGCTGCTATTCTTTTCGTTGCAAAATACAGGATTTCTATCTACATCATTCCTATTCTTTGAATTGAAACAAATTAGAATTCTTAATTTTCTACGACGTCTAAATGAGAAAATATTTTCAGGAACAAGCAAATCCAAATGATTTTTGTCTCTATTTCTTGTTATTCTTTCATGTGGTGGAATAGATTCATCAAAATTATTCTTAGCAACATATCTTTGCTCTCGGTATCTTTGATTAGTTTGGTGCTTACTCTTATGAACCAACAAAATACCGATGGTTTGATACATAATAAACTGTCCGTCGTTTTTTACAGACAGACGAATGGGTTCGATAATCAATATTCCCCTTTTCATCAATTCTGGAAGAGTTAAATTCTTCTGAATCAGCATTATATCCAAACTCATTTCTCCCCTTTGAATCGAGGATATAGAAATTTTTCTTGGATCTATTAGCCTAAGCAGGAAACAATATACCTTAATATTATTGATCATTCTTTGATTCAAAGTATCGTCCCATCTCAATTGAAAAAGCAAATAATGTTTCAGGAACAAATCTAGTTCTGCTTCCGTGTTACTTTTGTATTGTTTTTTCTTTTTACCTTTTTTCATGTCCGATCTCGCATAATCTTCTTCAATATCTTTTTGTTGGTTTGAAAGAACGGATCCAAGATCCCCTTGGCTTGTGGTTTTTTTTTCTTCTTGATTTCGATTCTTTATTTTTTTATTCGATGGTATCAAAAAACTTCCCTTTTGCTTTTCATTAATCTTTTGATTTTGATTTTCATTACTATTTTCATTTCTATTCAAATTTAAAAGAAGTAATTTGCTTGGTATAAACCAAGATTTCGTTTTATATGTATTATAAAGTAACAAAAATTCTGGGAAGAACCAAAGTTCCAGATTCAATATGGGACGCTTTAGTATTTTTTCATTCATCCCCATCCAATCAAAAAAGACTTTTGGGGAGTTTGGTAAATTCATTTCTGGAATCATAAGATAAAAAATATTTTTTTGATCAATTATTTGATCATTATTAGTAACAATCTGAGTATTTTGATTACTATTGGCATCGATCGTGATCCAGGCCCCAATATCGACTTTTTGTCTAAGATCAAAATTGATAATTTTCCAATCCAAATATTTCCTATCGGGAGTTTTTTCCATATATAGAATATCGCCCTTTCCTAGATAATTATTGATAGGGATACTCCTCAGCATATCAAAAAAAGTTTCTTTATATGTGTTGTAATTATAAGAAATCTCTTGATTCTTATTTCCTTCAAACGGCGATCTAGAAATAAATGAGTCCTTTTTATTTTCAGAATTAATAGATTTATATGATAAAAGATCATATTTATAGTATTTTTGAAAATTATCTTTTTGATTCAATAATGAATAGACTTCCAAAATATTTTCTTTTTTGGAATCAATTAATTGGTCTTTTTCATATAAATTCCATTTGCTGAAATTTTTCCTTTTAACCATACGACGTTGATAAACTCTATTCCGCCATTGTTGTGGTATTAATCTAGACCATCTGATCTGAGATAAATCGTATTGATAATGCCCTCTTAACCAGTTTTTCCATTGATTCATTTCAGAACTCGGAAGTCTGTTATCCTTTAATTTAGAATGAACTATTCCTTGTGTTTCAAAAGAATCCTTTATTTCAGGCTTAAGAAAAAAAGGGATTCCTTGATATTGAAGAAATGATTTTAATTTATACAAGTTAATAACTTGGGTTTGTGATAATTTGTAAAATACATATGCCTGTGATAAGTACGATAAGTCATAAAAAATATGTGAATTTGTCTTACTATTACTAATATTATAAAGTGACTTTTTTATAGTCGAAATAAACTCAATTGGATTTTGATTTTTTTTATTAATTATTTCTTGACTTGTTTCATTATTGTAAATGGATTTATTCATAATTTTTTTTGTTGATTCAAGAAATAATTTTCTCTTCATTCTGGGAATATTAATGATAGATAAAAATATATTTGTGTAGATTCTTTCAATGAAAAATTGAAAAACAAAAGGTAATTTAGAAATTAATCGAGCATTTCTTCTTTTTAATATTTGCCATTTTTCTAATCTTTTAGCATTATAACTTGTTTTGTTAAGACTAATATTTATTTCCGGAGTTACTTTTTTTTTCTCTTTTGTAATTCTTTCTATTTGATTTCTAATTGTATTTGTTCTATCAGTCAGATCCTTCATTTTTTTTTCTGTCAATGAAGAATTTGTCCAATCTGGAGATGCAATTTGACTAAATGATTTATGAATCATCTGATTGCTGATTATGGGATCTCTTTCTTTTTTAGTTTCACTCGATTCATATACTTCTACTTTTCTTGATCGAAATAAGAGAATTGGATTTACTTTTAAGAGTTCTTTTCTTATTTTTTTTAAAAAAACGACACTTTTGATAACCCATTTTTTTGTTTCTTTTGAAACTTTTCGAAGTAATTTTATTTTTCCTTTAAAAATTTTTAGAAGTAGAAAATATTTCTTTTGAAATTTTCCAATTTTTTTTTCGAGTTCCTTAAAAATGGGTTCAAAAAAAGAGGGTCGTTTTCGGGGAGAACCAAAAGGAAGTTCGGTTTCCATTCCCAAAACTGTTAAAAAACAAAAATCATCTTTTTCTTTTTTCTTTTTCATTATTAGATCTTTATGAGAGAATCGGAGTTTAGATCTGTGCCAAGGTTTCAGACACAAAGGAAATAAGATTTTTATCTGAATACCATCTGTCAACCAATTTTGTGGAAATTCTGTTTCGGACAATTGAACACCATTATAGGTACATTTAACATGCATCTCCCTATTCCATTCCTCTAAATCCTCATACCATTCAGGAAGTTGCAATAATAACATACGTCCAATATTTTTCGCTATTATCAATGAAGGTAATAGAATATATTTTCGAAAAAGAGATTGAGTTATTAACATGGAACCCCTTATTACTTGCGCAAATGGAATGGTATCCCAGGCCTCTGCTATCTCTATTCGCGCGTTCTCCTTTCTTTTGTTCTCTTCTTTTTTGTCCTTCTCTTTTTTTTCTTCTCTTTTTGTTTGCTCTTCTGTATACTCTACAATTTTGAATGCTGACCCCCTCCCTACCCAATTTCTAAAAATTTTTTTAATTGACCCAGAGATATCAAAAGAAAAAAGAAGGGATTTTTTTATTCTGTCCAAAAAAAGAGGGGAATGCACATTTGCTTGAAACAGTTCCCAAATAACTATTTTACGCCTTTGAGCACGTATAGAACCTTTTATTATGCCTCGCCTAAAATCTGATTGTTGTGAATAGCGTATCAAAGCGACTTCGTCTGTTTGATCAGGAGGATTAGTATCCTCAGTATGCTCCTTGTTACCAGTAAAAATTACTACGCGTTTGGCTTTTCTTGAACGAATTTCATGATCTAATGGTCCGTTTTCTTGATCTTCTCCTGCTTCTTGTTCCAACTCGCTGGTTAATTTGTATAACCAGCGAGGTACTTTTTTACTGATTTCTTTTATTCGAATCGATTTTTTACTAATTTTTTGAACATTAGTATCAGTTACAATTCTATTTTGAAAATATTTCAAATATTTTGTTCCTTTTTCTGAATCTATTCTTCCTTCTTCTTTATCTGAAAATACAGAAAGACCCCTAGAATTTAAAATGGATCCTGATTCTTTACCAAGTTCATTGATGAAAGTTAAGAAATCAACAATTTCGGTTGATAATGGTTTTTTATCAAATCGATCTATTTTCTGTTCAATTTTTTGGTAATCAGTATCAGGAAGAATGATACCATGAATCCGATTTATCCCAACTTTCTCTATGAAATTGTCTATCGAAGTTTTTTTTATTTTTATGATTGAAGGTGAAACGCTTTTTGTTATTGTTCTCCGATATGGTCCGTTCAAGAAAGGATCATATATTTTGGGTAAGTATTCTTTTGTAGTATTGTCATTACACAACCTAGTCCTTGTTTCGAGTATATTCAAAAAAAGAGATTCTTTGTCTAGAGCTTGAATTCGATTTACAAATTCGTTGTTTAAATTATTACTTTTTTCTTTGTTGGTATAAACCCAATGATTGTAGAGTTCATTAGATGAGAATTTTTGTAGTGTAGGCAGAGATATCCTTCTTTTTATCATTTCCAAAAAAGTTGACAAACTGGGTGGATATGTAAAAGATATTCTTTCCTTTCCAGCACTTTGGCATGTGTC